ACTAAAGAAAGACCGCGATTTGGAATGAACAAAAATACTTGTTACGGCAATAGCACTTAGTAAGACCAACTGAAGGGCTAGGTTTCGCTACAAAAAAGGGGTTTATTTTGGAACAAACTTACACTACACAATGAAAAATAGCACAGAGTGATAGAATTCGTGGAATCATAAATGATCTACATAAGATACTTCTAATAGAAAGAATCACACATTGTCGAACAATTCGACAGACCAAATCCCCAAACCAACCCAATTCATAGAATATAGACGAAGGAACGTTGATACATTAAGGACCAATTCATTATCTCTGCATTATATTTGAAACAACCAATTTGTTTGTTGTTCGGCCAAAAAAGAATTAGTTGAAGTCGAGGGATTTCTACAAATACAAGATCAAGAAAAGAATAGGTACTAGATCCGTGTAACTTAGGATTCCATTTGGCTGGGTCAGGATAAAGTTTTTAGACGGAGGAGCATGTCATGATTTTCATTGACTGAGATTGGGTATACCAAAACAAAAGTATATCCGTAACTCTTTGATCATGGACAGGAAAAAAGTCATATGTAATTCATCCGTGAAGATTAAGGAAGAAGGATAGGTATTTTATCCTAGATTTTACAAATAGCGATTGGATTCGTTGGAATGAATTATTGTTTTTATTTTCCTGTCCCTATGTATTCACATGAGCATGTGGTAATGCTTTCATTTCTACGGACAAATAGACCGGTCAGTCCATAAACAAGTACTAATCTAATGAGGAAATGAAAACTATACTAAACTAAAATAGAATGTCTATACAAAAATAGAATGTGTTAGGGCTATACGGACTCGAACCGTAGACCTTCTCGGTAAAACAGATCAAACTTATTATTATCGAAATGATTCGAACTGTTTCAAAGACCCAACATGCATTTTGTTGCATTGGGCTCTTTCATCAACTGATTGATGTAAAGATCAGTTAGTCCACCATATTTTTTCTTTATGGGAAGATAATAAGATGGCTCCATGTGCTCTGTGATTCATCATTTGTATTCTGATGAAGGAGCAATACCAAAGTGTTTCAAAGAAGGGTTACCTTGACTTAGGTCTGCCTCCGGCCTAGATCAACCTGAGTTAAATGGAGTCTCTATCGTTCCGCTGCAAGAATGAAATATGAGACTTCATACACCTTAAAGTTCATAGGACGAAAAGAGGTTCTTTTGAGTCCCTTATACTCATTAAGCCTAGCATTGAATGGACTGGGTATTTACCTTATCAATTAGCAAATCAATGGTGGGTTCTATTTGATTTGGCACCTGAATTCGCACTCAAATCGGACCGAACCCAATATTTGTCAGGCTATTGTTCTCTTGTTCCTTCGAATCTATGGAGTAAGACATCGATTTCTCAATAAGATCAATTATGTTCATTGCATAATGGGCTCCCTTGAAAAGCATTGGCGCACGTGTAAACGAGGTGCTCTACCTAACTGAGCTATAGCCCTTGTCATAGATATCTTAACATATAGATAATTTCTTGTCAAGATAGGATCCTACATGATAGCTCTCTGGTCCGTTTACTGTTAGCAGATTGGTATTGCTTAGAAATAATATTCCACCTATAATCCCTGAAGTGATGGGTCCTTTTTTTGTGATGATAAATAACCTACTTAACTCAGTGGTTAGAGTATTGCTTTCATACGGCGGGAGTCATTGGTTCAAATCCAATAGTAGGTAGAACTTATTAGATACCAGAGTCAATGGTATCTAATAAGTTTTTCTACCCATCTTCTTTTTTCGTTGTATCATCTAGACTTGATTGTCTTCAATTGGCGGAATCAAAATCTGGTGTATAGTGTATAATAATAAAGAACTTCTTTTGATTATTATTTTGATGTATTTTTGACTAGTACGAAATAACATTCAGAGCCTCTACTCGTGTCCTAGCTCGTCTGAGAGCTAGATTCGCCTCAATTGCTTGTCTCTTACCCTGAGCTCTACTCAAGTTAGCTTCAGCTATTTCAAGAGCTTGTTGAGCTTCTTGCGGATCAATGTCAGTACTCATCTCCGCATCATTTCCTAAAATGGTGATCTCATTATTACTTATTCTAGCGAAACCGCCCATCAGGGCCACCGTTAACCATTGGTCATTGAGGCGTATTCTCAAAAGACCTATATCCACCGCCGTGGCAATAGGGGCGTGGTTTGGTAATACGCCAATTTGGCCACTATTAGTAGATAAAATGATTTCTTTCACTTCTGAATCCCAAATAATTCGATTAGGAGTCAGTACACAAAGATTTAAGGTCATTTCTTCTCCCCTTCTAAGTTCATAGCTTTCGCGGTAGCTTCATCGATGTTACCCACTAAATAAAAGGCCTGCTCGGGAAGACTATCTAATTCTCCGGAAAGTATCAGTTGAAACCCCCTAATTGTTTCTGCGAGACCAACATATTTCCCTGGGGAACCGGTAAAGACTTCTGCCACGAAGAAGGGTTGTGATAAGAAACGCTCAATTTTT